TCCTAATAATTCCCAAGAATTTGAAAATAAAAAGAATTCATTTGATTTTGATAAGAAATTATCATCGAAGTCTAAAAGAATTGATTCAGAAAGTCAATCAAAATTCTTGAAATTTTTATTCGATGTAATTACAACCGACCCAAATAATCAAACAATAATTAAAAATAAATCTATTGGAATAAAAGAAATAAGCAAAAAAATTTCTCGATGGTCATACAAATTAACCGATGATTTTTTTATTGAAGAGCTGGAGGAAGAAGATGAGGAAGAATCGACGGAAGATTATGAGATTCGTTCAAGAAAAGCCAAACAGGTGTTAATTTTTACTGATAACAATCAGAATACTAATTCTGTTACTAGTATTAATAATACTAGTAATAATAATGAAGGAGAAGAAGTGGCTTTGATACGTTACTCGCAACAATCAGATTTTCGTCGGGATATAATAAAAGGATCCATGCGTGCTCAAAGACGCAAAACGGTTACTTGGGAAATGTTTCAAGCAAATGCTAATTCCCCGCTTTTTTTGGATCGAATAAACAAAACATTTTTTTTTGATTCTTTTGATCTTTCTGAAATTATAAATTTCATTTTTAGAAATGGAGTCGGTAAAGAATCAGAATCGCAAATTTCCGATTCTTCTTTTGATTTTGATAAAGAAGGGGCAAAAGAACAAGAAAAAAAAGAGGAAAATGAGCGAATAATAATAGCAGAAACTTGGGATAACATTCCATTTGCTCAAGTTATAAGAGGTTTGATGTTAGTAACACAATCTTTTCTTAGAAAATATATTGTATTACCTTCATTGATAATAGCTAAAAATATGGGCCGTATGTTATTATTCCAATTTCCTGAATGGTACGAGGATTTGAAGAAATGGAATCGAGAAATGCACATTAAGTGCACCTATAATGGTGTTCAATTATCAGAAACAGAATTTCCAAAAGATTGGTTAACAGACGGAATTCAGATAAAGATTTTATTTCCTTTTTGTCTGAAACCTTGGCGAAGACAAAGATCTAAGGTACGATCTCATTATATAGATTCAATGAAAAAACAAGTAAAAAAAGACACTTTTTATTTTTTAACAGTATGGGGAATGGAAACGGAACTTCCCTTTGGTTCTCCCCGAAAACAATTTTCTTTTTTTGAACCCATTTTTAAAGAATTCAAAATAAAAATTAGAAAGCTAAAAAAACAATTTTTTCTCGTTCTAAGGGTCTTAAAGGAAAGAGGAAAATGGTCTCTACAAATTTTAAAAGAAAAAAAAGAATGGGTCATAAAAACAGCTCTTGTTATAAAGCGAATAATGAAAGAAAAAGTAAATCCGATTTTTTTATTTGAATTGGTGAAAGTCTATAAACCAAACAAAAATGGAAAAGATTCAAAAATAAATAATAAAATTAACCATGAAGGGACCATACCAATTCGATCTATGAATTGGACAAATTATTCACTCATAGAAAAAAAAATGAAAGATCTTTATGATAGGATAATCACAACCAAGAATCAAATAGAACAAATCACAAAAGACAATAAAAAAACAGTTTTAACCTATGATGATAAAAGAAAAGGATCAGAATCACAGAAATCTAGTTGGCAGATATTAAAAAGAAACAATATACGATTAATACGTAAATCACATTTTTTTATAAAATTTTTCATTGAAAAAATATACATGGATATCTTGCTATGTGCCATAAACATTCCCCGAATCAATATACAACTTTTTTTTGAATCAAAAAAAAAAATTATCAATAAATACACTTACAACCATGAAACAAATCAAGAAAAAATTGATGAAATAAATCCAAATAGAATGAACTTCATTTCAACTATAAAAAAGTGGGTTTCAAATACTAATATTAGTAATAAAAATTTAAATAGTTATATTTGCTTGTCTCAAGCATATGTATTTTACAAATTATCACAAACCCAATTACTTAATAAGTATAACTTGAAATATATATTTCAAGATCATGAAACCCATTATTATCTTAGGGATAAAATAAAAGATTATTGTATAACACGAGGACTATTTGATTACAAATCAAGGCATAATAAAATTAAAAAGTCTGGAATGAATGACTGGAAAAACTGGTTAAAGGGTTTTTATCAATACAATTTTTCCCGGATCAAATGGTCTCGATTAGTCCCGAAAAAATGGCGAAATAGAGTCAATCAACTTCGTATGATTAAAAATAAAGACTCAATTAAATTTAATTCATATGAAAACAAAAAAGACCAATTAAGTCATTATGTAAAAGAAGATTATTCCGTAACGGTTTCGTTCACAAAAAAAAAATTGGTTAAAAAACACTACAGATATGATCTTTTATCACATAAATATATGAATTATGAATATATTAATTATGGGGATAAGAAAAACTCCTATTTTTATGGATCAACAGTACGAGTAAAGGAGAACCGGGAAATTCCATATCTATATAATTTCAATACATCGAAATCCGACGCGTTTTATCTATTGGTAAGTACAACTATTAGTGATTATCTAGAGGAAAGATATCCTATTGATACGAATATAAATCGGGATAGAAAATATTTTGATTGTAAAATTCTCCATTTTTGTCTTATAAAAAATATTGATATCGAGACTTGGACCAATGCGCATATTGGTATCAATATTAATAAAAATACTAAGACTCAAACTAATAAGTATAAAAACAAAATGAAAAAAAAAGATATTTCATTTCATAAAGAAATAAATTTATACAAAAAAAAAAAAAACTTTTTTGATTGGATGGGAATGAATCAAAAAAGGTTATATCATAATTCTACCATAGCAAAACTAAAATCTGGGTTCTTACCAGAATTTGCACTACTTTTTGAAACATATAAAATTAAACCATGGATTATACCAATCCAATTTCTTCTTTTAGATTTTCATAAAAATGAAAAGATTAGTCAATATGAAAGCATCAACATAAAAAAAAAAAAAAACCTTCCCATATTATCTAATCAAAAAGAATATATTGATTTAGAAAATTCTAACCAAGAAAAAAACAAACAACAATATCCAAAATATCTTGGATATGATCTAGGAAAACAAAACGAAAAAAAAGATGTTGAAGAGAATCGGGCGGGATCAGACATTAAAAAACGTAGAAATAAAAAAGAATCTAAGGAAGCAGAACTAGATTTGTTACTAAAAAAATATTTACTTTTTCAATTAAGATGGGATGATTCTTTGAGTCAAAGAATGATCAATAATATTAAGGTATATTGTCTCTTACTTAGATTGACAAATGCAAAGCAAATTACTATAGCCTCGATTCAAAGAGGAGAAATGTGTCTGGATGTAATGCTGATTCAAAAGGATCTTGCTCTTACAGAATTGATAAAAAGAGGAATATTAATTATCGAACCAGTTCGTTTATCTATAAAAAGGGATGGGCAATTTATTATCTATCAAACCATAAGTATTTCATTAGTTGATAAAGTTAAAACTAATAAAAAATTCATAAAAAAACGAAATGTTGATAAGAATAATTTAGACAAATCCATTGCACAACATAGCGATATGCTTGTGAATGAAGAAAAAAAAAATAATTATAATTTTCTTGTTCCTGAACATATTCTATCTCATCGACGTCGGAGAGAGTTGAGAATTCTAATTTGTTTCAATTTCTGGAATTGGAATGATATAGATAAAAATCCAAAATTTTGCAACGAAAACAAAATAATAAACTGTGGACAATTTTTTAATGAGGACAAGCATCTTAATAGAGATGCAAACAACTTTATTAAATTAAAATTATTTCTTTGGCCTAATTACCGATTAGAGGATTTAGCTTGTATGAATCGTTACTGGTTTGATACCCATAACAGCAGTCGTTTTAGTATGTCAAGGATATATATGTATCCCCAATCCAGAATAAGTTAAGAAACTATTATTATATTTCCTATATATCACCTGACATAACATATTTGATATATGGCGAAAGATGTACATATGCATATGTTACATTTTAGTACATGATATTTATTTATTTTTGGATCTAGGAATAATAAATTAGTGGAATCTTTATTAAGTAAAAAAAAAAAAAAATCACTCTCTTTCGTGAATGTGTAAATGTATTATATTTTATTCTATCGAAATCCTATTTTATGTTTGAAATAAAAATGGGATTTCGATAGAATAAAAAGTATGAATAAATCTAAACTTTTGTTTATATCAGATTAAAATGACTGACATAATCATAACATAATATAATATTAATTATTATTTTTCCTGATCGGTAAAATCTATAAAAAATAAAAAGATAGAAAAATTTTTTTATGGTCAAAAATTCATTCATTTCAGTTATTCTGCAAGACGAAAAAGAAGAAAACAAAGGGTCTGTTGAATTTCAAATATTCAGTTTCACCAATAAAATACGGAGACTCACCTCGCATTTGGAATTGCACAAAAAAGATTTTTTATCTCAAAGAGGTCTACGAAAAATTCTGGGAAAACGTCAACGGCTGTTGGCTTATTTGTCAAAGAAAAATAGAGTAAGTTATAAAAAATTAATTAGTCAGTTAGATATTCGGGAGCTAAAAACTCGTTAATTTTGAGGATTCATTTGAAAATTTTTTTTAGGTTTTTATTTTTATAAACCTCGTTTTGAGAAATTCATGGAATAATGAATTAGGAAAGAAAAGATATGACTGTACCGGCTACAAGAAAAGATCTAATGATAGTCAATATGGGCCCTCATCACCCATCGATGCATGGTGTTCTTAGACTTATTATAACTCTCGACGGTGAAGATGTTATTGACTGTGACCCCGTATTGGGCTATTTACACAGAGGGATGGAAAAAATAGCGGAAAACCGAACAATTATACAATATCTTCCTTATGTAACACGTTGGGATTATTTAGCTACTATGTTCACCGAAGCAATAACAGTAAATGCACCAGAACAATTGGGAAATGTTCAAGTACCCCAAAGGGCCAGCTATATCAGAGTAATTATGCTAGAGCTGAGTCGTGTAGCTTCGCATTTGTTATGGCTTGGGCCTTTTATGGCGGATATCGGTGCGCAGACTCCCTTTTTCTATATTTTCAGAGAGAGAGAATTGCTATATGATCTATTCGAAGCTGCCACAGGTATGCGAATGATGCATAATTATTTCCGCATCGGAGGAATAGCTGCTGATCTACCTCATGGTTGGATAGATAAATGTTTAGATTTCTGCGATTATTTTTTAACGAGTGTTGTTGAATATGAAAAACTTATTACGCGGAATCCCATTTTTTTGGAACGAGTTGAAGGAGTGGGCATTATTGGTGGAGAAGAAGCACTAAATTGGGGCTTATCAGGACCCATGTTACGAGCTTCTGGGATCCAATGGGATCTTCGTCAAGTTGATAATTATGAATGTTACAATGAATTTGATTGGGAAGTCCAATGGCAAAAAGAAGGGGATTCATTAGCTCGTTATTTAGTACGAATTGGCGAAATGAGGGAATCCATAAAAATTATTCAACAGTCTTTAGAAGGAATTCCCGGAGGACCCTATGAGAATTTAGAAATTCGGCGCTTAGATAGAGCAAGGAATTCCGAATTGAATGATTTTGAATATAGATTCATTAGTAAAAAACCTTCGCCTAATTTTGAATTGTCAAAACAAGAACTTTATGTAAGAGTAGAAGCCCCAAAGGGAGAATTAGGAATTTATTTGATAGGAGATAATAGTGTTTTCCCCTGGAGATGGAAAATTCGTCCGCCCGGTTTTATCAATTTGCAAATTCTTCCTCAGCTAATTAAAAGAATGAAATTGGCTGATATCATGACAATACTAGGTAGTATAGATATCATTATGGGAGAAGTTGACCGTTGAAATGATAATTGGCACAACAGAAGCACAAACTATCAATTATTTTTCTAAATCAGAATCCTTAAAAGAAGTCTATGAACTCATATGGCTATTTATCCCTGCTTTGACCCTTATATTGGGAATCATAATAGGAGTACTAGTAATTGTATGGTTAGAAAGAGAAATATCCGCAGCAATACAACAACGTATTGGACCCGAATATGCCGGCCCGTTGGGAATTCTTCAAGCTCTAGCGGACGGGACTAAATTACTTTTTAAAGAGGACCTCCTACCATCTAGAGGAGATATTCGTTTGTTTAGTATCGGACCGTCTATAGCAGTCATATCAATTGTATTAAGTTATTTAATAATTCCTTTTGGGTATCGACTTGTTTTAGCTGATCTCAGTATAGGTGTTTTTTTATGGATCTCCATTTCAAGTATTGCTCCTATTGGGCTTCTTATATCAGGATATGTATCGAATAATAAATACTCTTTTTTAGGTGGCTTGCGAGCTGCGGCTCAATCTATTAGTTATGAAATACCATTAACTCTATGTGTGTTATCAATATCTCTACGTGTGATTCGTTAGAACATGAACTTTGACCTAAAAATGAAATAAAGGAAAGAGGAATTAATGTATTGGATAGATATAGATATTTTTATTTTTTTATTCATCAGAGTTATTCAGGTCGATGAGTTAAACCAGATAGTTATATGAGTAAAACAAAACAGCTTATCAATGTGTAGTAAAAAGATAAAATATCATTCCCTATATACAAGAATAAAGCAGAAGTAAACATTAAGGAGTATAAACTCTTTATCCCAAGATTGAGATTCTCATCATATCTTGAAGCGGGTACAAAAGATCAACTGTATGGGATTACTGTCTTGTATGTATTACCATACAGGAGATCAATCAAAAATCAGTGGACGGTTAGGAACACCAAGGTACACAAAGGATTAGTAATAGAGATAATGTAAGGTATAAAAAAATAAGTATTTCCACATAAAACGAATCATAAGATGATAGGGGCTTTAAGTTGGTAGAAATGATCAAGCAGTACTTCCCCACGATTCCGATCTAGAGTATGCTCCTAGTCACTGATTCAAGAAATAACTATCAAGAACGAATTAATCCTTTATTCTCAGGAATACCTCTTATGAGAAAGAAGAACAGGAACAAAAGAAATAGAATATAAAAAAGATCTTTATTTATTTTTTCCTAACATCTATACCAAATATATATGTATATATGAAATTCTTATTCTTTATGATTCAGTAAAGAATGTCTAATTCTTTTTATCTCTTGATATAACGAGTATTTTATTGAAAGATTAAGTTATTACGGAAGATTTAATTATAAGGGATGAGATCAATTCGGAAGCGCCCTTTTTTTTATTCTAGCAGACAGAATTCCATTGGTCTAATTTTTGGGACTCTACACGGTATTTTTATTCTATCTACCCCACCCCACAAAGATACCTATAATAATACCGAACCAGTCCTTACATTTATTTGTACGCGGCCATAGAGGAGCCGTATGAAGCTGAGGTCTCATGTACGGTTTTGGAATAGCGGTGCGAACAGTTATGTTATTATCGACTATGATTATCGAACAGTTCAAGTACAGTTGATATAGTTGAGGCGCAGTCAAAATATGGTTTTTGGGGGTGGAATATGTGGCGTCAACCTATAGGGTTTATCGTTTTTCTAATTTCTTCTCTAGCAGAATGCGAGAGATTACCTTTTGATTTACCAGAAGCAGAAGAAGAATTAGTAGCAGGTTATCAAACCGAATATTCTGGTATCAAATATGGTTTATTTTATATTGCTTCTTATCTAAATCTCTTAGTTTCTTCATTATTTGTAACAATTCTTTATTTAGGTGGGTGGAATTTATCTATTCCATACATATCTGTTCCTGAACTTTTCGGAATAAATCAAATTGCTAGAGTCTTTGGAATGACAATTGGTATCTTTATTACATTAGCTAAAGCTTATTTGTTTCTTTTTATATCTATCACAACAAGATGGACTTTACCCAGGATGAGAATGGACCAACTATTAAATCTTGGATGGAAATTTCTTTTACCTATTTCTCTAGGTAATTTATTATTGACAACGTCTTCCCAACTTATTTCACTATAAATAACACAATACGATAATGGTATTCTAGACTCATAACCTCTCTTAAACAAGAGAAAGAAACATCAACTTATTCGTGGATATCTACAATATGTTTCCTATGGTGACTGGGTTCATGAATTATGGTCAACAAACAATACGAGCCGCAAGGTATATTGGTCAAAGTTTCATAATTACCTTATCCCATGCAAATCGTTTACCTGTAACTATTCAGTATCCTTATGAAAAGTCGATCACATCAGAACGTTTCCGTGGTCGAATCCACTTTGAATTTGATAAATGTATTGCTTGTGAAGTATGTGTTCGTGTGTGCCCCATAGATCTACCTGTTGTTGATTGGAGATTTGAAGGAGATATTAAAAATAAAATATTGCTTAACTATAGTATAGATTTTGGTGTCTGTATATTTTGTGGTAACTGTATTGAATATTGTCCCACTAACTGTTTATCAATGACTGAAGAATATGAACTTTCTACTTATGATCGTCACGAATTGAATTATAATCAAATCGCTTTGGGTCGGTTACCAATGTCAGTAATTGGAGACTACACAATTCAAACAGTTATGAATTCGACTCAAATAAAAATAGACAAAGGTAAATATCTTGATTCAAGAACAATTACCAATTAGTAAGATTTTATTTTTCTATTTTGATAGAAAGGATCCAAACTTCTTTATTTATTTTTTTTTTTTTAGTCAATGTAACTAAAAGTAAAACGATAACTATTGATTGTTGAGAATAGCGGGTTTATTTAATATTTTTCGTTTTTATTTGGAAATATAAGATTCCAACTCTTCTTTTCTTCTGAATAAATTAAAATGAAAAAGTTGAGTTGGCCCAATAACTTTATCTATATCTACATAAATCTATATTACAATCGATACTGCATTACTACATTAAGATTTTATTTAGGAACCGTATCATAAACAATTAAAAAAATAGACTAATTTTTACTTCCTGGACTATTCAGTAAGGTCATGAAATCTTTCGATTTATTTATTTATTTTCTTATTTCATACATAATGGATTTACCTGGATCAATACATAATATTGTTGTAGTATTTCTGGGATCAGTTCTTATATTTGGGGGCCTGGGAATAGTATTATTTACCAATCCAATTTATTCTGCCTTTTCGTTGGGATTGGTTCTTGTTTGTATATCCTTATTCTATATTCTATCGAATTCTTATTTTGTAGCTGCTGCACAACTTCTTATTTATGTGGGAGCCATAAATGTCTTAATCATATTTGCTGTAATGTTCATAAATGGCTCAGAATATTCCAATGTTTCCCGCCTTTGGACCCTTGGAGATGGGGTTACTTCACTGGTTTGTACAAGTATTTTTTTTTTACTAATTATTACTATCCCAGATACGTCATGGTACGGAATTCTTTGGACTACAAGATCAAACCAGATTCTAGAACAGGACCTAATAAGTTATGTTCAACAAATTGGAATTCATTTATCAACAGATTTTTATCTTCCATTTGAACTCATTTCTATAATTCTTTTAGTTTCTTTAATAGGTGCAATTACTATGGCTCGTCAATCATAAATACTTATGATTTAAAAAATTTTTAGAATTAGAGATTTGAAATAAAATAAAAAAGGTTTAAGGTTTTTAGTTAAATCTATTGCCAATACCTTCTATTGTTCTGTAATATTTTGTTCTATATCTAGTCAATGAAATCAGTTGAATTGTTATTCATATTTAAATGAATCTAAATTGATGAGGAATTAGTCAATGATGTTCGAGCATGTACTTTTTTTGAGTGTCTATTTATTTTCTATCGGTATCTATGGATTAATCACAAGTCGAAACATGGTTAGAGCACTTATGTGTCTTGAGCTTATACTAAATTCAGTTAATATCAATCTCGTAACATTTTCTGATTTATTTGATAGTCGCCAATTAAAAGGAGACATTTTCTCAATTTTTGTTATAGCTATTGCAGCAGCTGAAGCCGCTATTGGATTAGCTATTGTTTCATCGATCCATCATAACAAAAAATCAACTCGTATCAATCAAGCAAATTTGTTGAATAATTAAATTAGTCGTAATCATTCATTATGTAATCATTGATTTTCATTATATAAATTATATAATAATAAAATAATAATTTATATTAATTTGTTAGATTTATTTGAATTTAAAATAGAATTAAAATTCCATTAATATTAATTAAATATTGTATTATTTGTTGACCAATTTAAATTCAGATGTGCGACTTGTATTGTATGACTGTGGTTGTTGAAAGAGAAATCAAAGTATCTTGGCACTTTTTCATGAACAAATTTAGAAATATATTGATTCTTAAAAAAATTAATAAATCATTGATTCATCTGGTGTCTACAATATAAACATATAATTAATTTACTACCATTTATTTTTAGCATACCAGATCGAAAATTTTTTATGTTCAAAACGGGAATTTATAGATTTAATGTCACATTCAGTAAAAATTTATGATACATGTATAGGGTGTACTCAATGTGTGCGCGCCTGCCCCACAGATGTATTGGAAATGATACCTTGGGACGGATGTAAAGCTAAACAAATTGCTTCCGCACCAAGAACCGAGGATTGTGTAGGTTGTAAGAGATGTGAATCCGCTTGCCCGACAGACTTTTTGAGTGTCCGTGTTTATTTATGGCATGAAACAACTCGCAGCATGGGTCTATCTTATTAATTGATACGTTACAAAAACTCCACTTGAATCATTTGATTCCTCATTTACCGACAAAAGCCCGTACTCGATAAAATCAATATATTATTCCGAGCACGGGCTTTTCTGGTCAAAGCGTATCTTGTCTTTATCACGAATCATTTTCCTTGGTTAACAATACTTGTTGTTTTGCCTATATTCGCAGGTTCTTCCATTTTTTTTCTTCCCCATAAGGGGAATAAGGTGTTTAGATGGTATACTATATGTATATGCTTATTAGAACTCCTTTTAACGACCTATGCATTCTGTTATCATTTCCAATTGGACGATCCCTTAATCCAATTGGAAGAAGATTGGAAATGGATAAATATTTTGGATTTTCACTGGAGACTGGGAATCGATGGGCTTTCCGTGGGACCCATTTTACTGACAGGATTTATTACTACTTTAGCTACTTTAGCGGCTTGGCCAGTTACTCGAAATTCACGATTATTCCATTTCTTTATGTTAGCAATGTACAGTGGTCAAATAGGATCATTTTCTTCTCGAGACCTTTTACTTTTTTTTATAATGTGGGAGTTAGAATTAATTCCTGTTTACTTACTTTTATCCATGTGGGGAGGAAAAAAGCGCTTATATTCGGCTACAAAGTTTATTTTGTACACTGCGGGGGGTTCTATTTTTCTATTAATAGGAGTTCTAGGTATGGGTTTATATGGCTCCACTGAACCAACATTAGATTTTGAAAGACTTGCTAATCAATCATATCCTATGGCATTGGAAATAATATTCTATTTTGGCTTCCTTATTGTTTATGCTGTCAAATCACCGATCATACCTCTACATACATGGTTACCAGATACCCATGGAGAAGCACATTACAGTACATGTATGCTTCTTGCCGGAATTTTATTAAAAATGGGAGCATATGGATTGATTCGGATCAATATGGAATTATTACCCCGTGCTCATTCCATATTTTCTCCGTGGTTGGTGATAGTGGGAACAATACAAATAATCTATGCGGCTTTAACCTCTTTTGGTCAACGCAATTTAAAAAAGAGAATAGCCTATTCCTCTGTATCTCACATGGGTTTCACAATTATAGGAATTGGTTCCATAACCAACATGGGACTAAATGGAGCCATTCTACAAATACTTTCTCATGGATTTATTGGTGCTGCACTTTTTTTCTTGGCAGGAACCTGTTGTGATAGAATACCTCTTGTTTCTCTCGACGAAATGGGGGGGATAGCTGTCCCGATGCCGAAAATATTTACAATGTTCAGTAGTTTTTCGATGGCCTCTCTTGCATTGCCAGGGATGAGTGGTTTTGTTGCAGAATTAGTAGTATTTTTTGGAATAATTACCAGCTCAAAGTATCTTTTAATTCCAAAAGTACTAATTACTTTTGGAATGGCAATTGGAATGATATTAACTCCTATTTATTTATTATCTATGTTACGTCAGATGTTCTACGGATACAAGTTATTCAATGTTCCAAATTCTAATTTTGTGGATTCTGGACCACGAGAACTTTTTGTTTCGATCTGTCTCTTTTTACCAATAATAGGTATTGGTATTTATCCCGATTTCATTCTCTTACTATCAGTTGACAAGGTACAAGATATCTTATCTAATTATTTTTTATAGATAGTTTTTATTAATGAGACGGCAAGTCTTATAATTCTGTAAAATAAAGTGAATTAGAGTTGTAATGAGATGTATCTCGAGTTTTTGCGAACCATTTGACTCCAGAAATAAAATGGTTCGCAAAAACTCGAGATACATATGAGATGATGTTCTTATGTTATGTATTGTTTATTCAATTAGATGTTAATGTGAATGAACCATAACTATGTAAACCTATTCCTAATAGATTGATCCCAAAATAACATATCCAAATTATAAGAAATCCTATAGAAGCCGCAAGTGCCGAATGTGTATCTTGTAAACTTTTATTTGTTCTAGTATGTGAATAAATCGCGAATATGATCCAAGTAATAAATGCCCAAGTTTCCTTAGGGTCCCAATTCCAATAAGATCCCCAAGCCTCATTAGCCCATACTGCTCCAGAAAGAATGCCTATGGTTAAAAAGGTAAAGCCTAAACTAATGACACGATAACTCCAATAATCTAAACGCTGAGTCAATTGATATTTGTAATAATTTCGAAATGAAATAAAAGAAGTGTTTTTAAAAACACTTCTTTTATCATTCAAATATTCGACTTCGCCAACAACAAATGATTTAATTACTAAATTCTTGCTTTTAAAAAACATATCGATGTTTTTTCGAAATGTCACGACTAAAAGAGCGACTGATAATAATGATCCACATAAAAGAGCTGCATAGCTTAATAGCATCATACTTACGTGCATCATTAACCACTGAGATTGTAGAGCGGGTACTAATATAGCGGATTGATGCATTTCGGTTGAAAGACCCGACGTGGCGAAACCTTGGGTAAAAATAGCACTTGGCGCGGTTATTACGCTTAAATAATTTTTATTATTTCGTATTTTAGGAATCATATGAATAATGGAGAAACTCCATGAAAGGAAGATTAATGACTCATATAAATTACTTAACGGGGAATGACCCGAATAAATCCAACGAATAACTAATAATCCTGTTATAGATAAAAAGGTAGCTATCATACCTCTTTCCGATGAATTGCGTAATCCTACGATTTCGTGGATTAATAAGGTCATAAAATGAATCGTAATCACAATTAAAATAATCGAAAAAGAGATATGAGTTAATATATGTTCTAAAGTTGCAAATATCATAAAAAGGGCGGGGGTTCTCCATTATAGAATTAAAATCGAGAATTAAATATATTATAGGATCCACTGTGTCCCTTTTAGGGGATGCCGCCACTCGGACTCGAACCGAGATGCTCTAGCACTGCTTCCTAAGAACAGCGTGTCTACCAATTTCACCATGGCGGCTTATTTGAAATATTAATAAATAATAATCAATTCATGTTAAATGGTCAAGATTCAAGGATTCAATATAGTTAGTAAACGTTAGAACCGATGAAAAAAGACTTATTTAAATTAATATTTGAATGTTTACTAAGTATCGCCGTAGGGTTTAGCTTTAAGAATCAACTTTCATGTATCTAGTTTAGAATGTAAAAATAGAGTTATACCAAAACAGTCAGAATTAGATAGTTTTGTTCCGGGCCGAGGGTCGAGTTATAGAATTAAAAATCATTTTTTTTTTTTTTTTTAGATGATTTTTTAATCAATGTATTGAAAATTAATAAAGATTAATAAAAAAAAAAAATGTCATATTTATCATAATTTGATTCGAGGCATTTTTCTAATAATTTCGATACCTTAGTATCATTAATAATACTCTTCGTAATTTCTTATAAATACTATCTAGTAACTATACTTCTAATTAGGTTTTGGGCTAGGCATATAACAAAAAACTTTTTCTCTATCAATTAAATTTTCACAATAGAATATTTAATTGATAAAGAAAAATTAGAATACTTAGTACTATACTAAGAGGCCAGTAAACATAAGAATTATTATTATTATTTACTATATAACACGCCACAGCAGTTAGTTCTTACTAATATTGATATTAAGGAGTTAAATACATTCAATACATTAGTTAATGTGAATCATTATATCTTAAAAAATATCTTAAAAATTTTTAAGTTCTTAATCGTATGTCGATTTAGATTATTCCAAAATTTTATTACTTGTTTGTTGCACAAAAAAACTTTTTGAATGCCCAGTAGAAACCGATTTAGCTAAAGAAAGAGCTTTTACTGCCGTTAAATATCCCTTCTTCTTCCAAATATTTCTACGAATACGTTTTTTTGATCGAGAAGTACGTTTTTTTGGAACCGCCATTCAAAAATAAAATACTAAATTTTTATTATTGTATGTGAAAGACATATATTTAGATCGTTTTTTCGTCATTATCCATACTTATCCCATGGATAATAAATACTTTGTTCAAAACATGTAAAACATATCATAATAATAGAAATATAATTCTATATAATTATATAATATATATGTAAATATGTAAAAATAAATATATACATATATACAAAATATACCAAAAGATTATGAATTATATATACGTATCCATGTATATATACCTATGCCATATCACATATATCTAGGGCTAAATGAAATATATAATAATTTTTTTTTGTTGATTTCTTTTATTATTGTTCTTTTGGTTGGTGGATTTGAAACAATTAAATTTATAACAATAAAAAAACAAATATTTTTTTATGGAACAAACATATCAATACGCATGGATAATACCCTTTCTTCCACTTCCAGTTACTATGTCAATAGGATTTGGACTTCTGTTTATTCCTATAGCAACAAAAAATATTCGTCGTATGTGGGGTTTTACTAGTGTTTTACTGCTAAGTATAACTATGGCCTTTTCGGCCAGTCTGTCTATTCAGCAAATAAATGGAAGTTTTATTTATCAATATTTATGGTCTTGGACTATCAATAATGATTTTTCCTTAGAGTTTGGACACTTGATCGATCCACTTACTTCTATTATGTTAATACTAATTACTACTGTTGGAATCATGGTTCTTATTTATAGTGACAATTATATGTCTCATGATCAAGGATATTTGAGATTTTTTGCTTATATGAGTTTTTCTAATACTTCCATGTTGGGATTAGTTACTAGTTCCAATTTGATACAAATTTATATTTTTTGGGAACTCGTGGGAATGTGTTCATATTTATTAATAGGTTTTTGGTTTACACGACCGGTTGCAGCAAGTGCTTGCCAAAAAGCCTTTATAACTAATCGTGTAGGAGACTTTGGTTTATTATTAGGAATCTTAGCTTTTTATTGGATAACTGGCAGTTTAGAATTTCGGGATTTGTTCAAAATAGTTAATAACTTGATCCATAGTAATGGGGTCAATTCTACATTTGTTACTCTCTGCGCCTTTTTATTATTCGTCGGCGCAATTGCTAAATCTGCACAATTCCCTCTTCACATATGGTTACCTGATGCTATGGAGGGGCCCACCCCTATTTCGGCTCTTATACACGCTGCTACCATGGTAGCAGCGGGAATTTTTCTTGTAGCTCGGCTTCTTCCTCTTTTCAGAGTTATACCTTACGTAATGAATTTTGTTTCTTTAATAGGCATAATAACAGTACTATTAGGAGCTACTTTGGCTCTCGCTCAAAGAGATATTAAAAGAAGTTTAGCCTATTCCACAATGTCTCAACTGGGTTATATTATGTTAGCTCTAGGTATAGGCTCTTATCGAGCTGCCTTATTCCATTTAATAACTCATGCCTATTCTAAAGCTTTATTGTTTTTGGGATCTGGATCCATTATTAATTCTATGGAACCTATTGTTGGATATTCACCCGATAAAAGTCAGAATATGGTTCTTATGGGCGGTTTAACAAGATATGTTCCAATTACAAGAACTACTTTCTTATTAGGTACACTTTCTCTTTGTGGTATTCCGCCTCTTGCTTGTTTTTGGTCCAAGGATGAAATTATTAATGATAGTTGGTTGTATTCACCAATTTTTGCAATAATAGCTTGTTTTACAGCGGGATTAACCGCATTTTATATGTTTCGAATGTATTTACTAACCTTTGATGGGCATTTGCGTGTTCATTTTAAAAATTATAGTAGTACTAAAAATAGTTCATTCTATTCCATATCTCTATGGGGAAAAGCAGTACCGAAAGTAGTCAATAGAAATTTACTTTTATCAACAATTAATAATAAGGTCTTCTTTTTTTCAAAGGATACATATCAAATTAATGATAATATAAAAAATCGAATGCGATACTTGAGTACTTCTTTTATAAATAAATACACTTACATGTATCCTCACGAATCGGACAATACTATGCTATTTCCTCTTCTTATATTGACACTATTTACTTTGTTCATGGGATCAATAGGAATTGATTTTGATCAAGGAGTAGTAGATTTTGATATATTATCGAAATGGTTAATTCCATCGAGAAACCTTTTGAATAAAAATTCAAACTATTCTATGAATTGGTATGAATTTTTTACAAATGCAATTTTTTCAGTAAGTATAGCTCTTTTTGGACTATTTATAGCATCCATTTTATATGGGTCTGTTTATTCATCTTTCAAGAATTTGGACTTAATCAATTCATTTGTAAAAAGGGGTCCTAAAAGAATCATCTTGGACCAAATAAAAAAAGTGGTATACAATTGGTCATATAATCGTGGTTACATAGACATTTTTTATACTAGAGTCTTAATCATGAGTATAAGAAGATTAGCCGAACTCATTCAGTTTTTTGATAGACGTATAATTGATGGAATTATAAATGGGGTTGGGGTTGCAAGTTTATTTATGGGAGAAGGGATTAAATATATGGGAGGTGGACGAATTTCGTCTTATCTATTCTTGTATTTATCTTATGTATTAATATTTTTATTAATCTTTTTATTTTATAATTATTTTATAATAAATTTTTAGTGACGGATACGTAAAAGATATTTTTTCTTTTCCATCACTTGGACATGTATAAAAAAAATATTGTGACATTTCATTTCGTACAGCATTTTCAAATAGATCATTTTTTATATATCTAAATGGACGATTCCATCGTTTATAATCGAAAAAAAAAGTCATAAGAGGTTTTTCAAACCGGAAATAGGCATGGGTCTTTTCTTTTTTTTCTTCTTTAAGTCTTCCCAATTCCCAATTCTCTTGATACCCATCAAGATAAGAATCTTCGTCAACAGGGCTATCCTTATAGGATGTCTCTTTAAAGTGGAATTCATCTTTTGTTTTTTCCTTTCCATTCACCCGGATCTCTTCCGTTTCATCTATTTTGTC